TTCAAAAAAAAAAAAAAGAAATAAAGAAGTTCCAAATTCCAAGGGGAATTCCATATTTTTTTTTGAATTAATAATTAATTTAATTTGGATTTGGAATTAATAATAAATTAATTATTATTACTATCTATTATATATTTAATATATATTGAAATTTAATATTTTTGAAAATTGATGAAATTGAATAAAATCAATTGAAATAAATGAAAAAAACTCGAATTCAAATAAGAAAATATAGATTATTTCTTAATTTCTATATTATTATAATTATTATAGCATAATTATTATAGCTATATATTTTTTTTTATTAATATTTTTTGATTAATATTAATTAATTTAAATACAATCTAATAATACAATTTAAATTCTATATTTCTATATTTAGAATATCGTGGTGTTGTATATTATTTTTATTAGTATCCTAGCGGAGGGCCTTCTCTTGATTGAATAGAAAAAAAGAAGCCAGACTATCCCTCGCGCTTCGCTAGGTCTAGGTAAGGTATATGGCGAGCCTATTTTATTTACTTTTTTTACTTTATTTACTTTACATTGTTAATAATGAGACTTACCAAAGATATTACATTTTTTAACTTGTACCAGGGCCTTTCTAGATCCATTGGGGTTTTTAACAAGGTGACTCGTGTCATGATTTTGACTCCAAAAATGCACTAACATTGGCTATACCAAAGAAAGGGAGTATCGAGAACTCCTTGAATATGAAACTCACCCCTACCCCCAAGATTAATGCCCCAAGATTAATGACAAAAGGTTGCTTTGTTTATCCGCGATTGGAAAACAAAAACACTCAATTGGATCCGCTGAAACGCCTTTTTTTTTATTTCGGGTTTATGTTCTGCTTGCCATGAGTAAACTTATGGGAAAACTTTAGATTTCGATTAACCAACCCGACAGTTCCAAGCAACAAACAATAATGAGAAAATTATACAATTGCATTTTTTGTATTTGAATTTTCCTTAATCATTTTGTTTTATATTTTTTTTATATTTATATTATTATTATAGTATTTATATTATTATTATAGTAATAGTATAAATAGTATAGGGCTATACGGACTCGAACCGTAGACCTTCTCGGTAAAACAGATCAAACTTTTTATTATCAAAATGATCTGAACTGTTTCAAAGACCCAACATGCATTTTTTTTTGCATTGGGCTCTTTCATTAACTGATCAAAATATCAGCTAGTCTGCCATATTTTTTTCTTGATATATAAAAGATAAGTAGATGGCTCCATGTGCTCTGATTCATTATTTGGGATTCTGATCCAAGAGCACTACCAAAGTCTTTCAAGGGTAGGGTTATCTTGACGTAGGTCTGCTTCTGGCCTAGATCAACCTAAGTTAAATGAAGTCTCTATCGTTCTGATTACAAAATGAAATTATGAAACTTCATACACCTTAAAGTTCATAGGATGAAAAGAGATTTGTTGAGGTCCTTAGACTCATTATGATTATGCCTAGCGTTGAATAGACTGGATATTCACCTTATCAATATACCAAATCCAGGATAGGGTCTATTTGGCACCTAAATAGGCACCGCAATAGGCACCGCAACGGACCGAACACTTTGCCAGGCTATTGTTCCCCCAAAGTTATGGAGTAAGGCATCGATTAAGATCACAATTTTTGTGATTGAATTGTATGATGGATTCCCTTGAAAAACATTGGCGCGCGTGTAAACGAGGTGCTCTACCAACTGAGCTATAGCCCTTATTGCTTGTGATACATATTTTATCCTGTAGATAATTTCTTGTCAAGATAAATCAACATCATAAATGTTTGATCCGTTTGAGTGATATTGCTTAAATTAATATTAATTAATATTGCTTAAGATTGGTATTGCTTATAAGTAATGTGATATTTATAATCCATCCACGGGGTGAGTACCGTTTGGTTCTCTTTGAGATGATAAATGACCTACTTAACTCAGCGGTTAGAGTATTGCTTTCATACGGCGAGAGTCATTGGTTCAAATCCAATAGTAGGTAGAACTTATTAGATACCACCGACTCCAGTATCTAATAAGTTTTTGTTGCACCCTTTTTTTATTTTAGTGATTTTGTTTGCTATTTCATTTTTTTTATTATTGGATTTTGCTTGAGTGTATTTGATTCGATTCACTCGACAGAATCCAATCAAATAAAAATAAAAAAAAATAGGGTGCGAAACAGAACTTCTTTAGATTTTGTGAATGTACCAACTAGTTATGTTATGAAATCAAACCGCATTGATAGCCTCTACCCGCGTCCTAGCTCTCCGCAGAGCTAGATTTGCCTCAATTGTTTGTCTCTTTCCTTCCGCTTTTCTCAAATTAGCTTCCGCGATTTCAAGAGTTTGCCGGGCTTCTTGTGGATCAATGTCACTACCCTTCTCTGCATCATTTACTAAAACAGTTATCTCATTATTGCCTATTCTAGCAAAACCACCCATCAGGGCCATCGTTAACCATTGGCCGTTAAGGCGTATTTTCAAAATACCTATAT